GCTAACGTAGCTTAACTAAAGCATAACACTGAAGATGTTAAGATAGACCCTAGAAAGTCTCGTAAGCACAAAAGCTTGGTCCTGACTTTACTATCAACTTTGGTTATATTTATACATGCAAGTATCAGCATCCCTGTGAGAATGCCCTAAATTTTCCTTTCTGGAAAAAAGGAGCAGGCATTAGGCACAACTCAATGTTAGCCCACAACGCCTTGCTTAGCCACACCCCCAAGGGAACTCAGCAGTAATAAACATTAAGCAATAAGTGAAAACTTGACTTAGTTAAAACCAAGAGGGCCGGTAAAACTCGTGCCAGCCACCGCGGTTATACGAGAGGCCCAAGTTGATAAACACCGGCGTAAAATGTGGTTAACATAATATTATACTAAAGCTAAACATCTTCAAAGCTGTTATACCCATATGAAGACAGGAAGACCTCCCACGAAAGTGGCTTTAAATAATGCTATTCCACGAAAGCTAGGAAACAAACTGGGATTAGATACCCCACTATGCCTAGCCTTAAACACAAGTGAACATTTACACCTTCCGCTTGCCAGGGAACTACGAGCCCCAGCTTAAAACCCAAAGGACTTGGCGGTGCTTTAGACCCCCCTAGAGGAGCCTGTTCTAGAACCGATAACCCCCGTTAAACCTCACCCTCTCTTGCCCATCCCGCCTATATACCGCCGTCGTCAGCTTACCCTGTGAAGGTTTCATAGTGAGCTTAATTGGTAAAACCTAAAACGTCAGGTCGAGGTGTAGCGTATGAGAGGGGAAGAAATGGGCTACATTCACTGGACCAGTGTACACGAACAACACCCTGAAATTGGACATTCAAAGGAGGATTTAGCAGTAAGGAGAGAATAGAGTGCTCCCCTGAAACTGGCCCTGAAGCGCGCACACACCGCCCGTCACTCTCCCCACAAATAGACCAAATATAAATAAAAGCCAACTTCAAATAAGGGGAGGCAAGTCGTAACATGGTAAGTGTACCGGAAGGTGCACTTGGAAAAATCAGAGTGTAGCTAAAATAGAATAGCATCTCCCTTACACCGAGAAAATACCCGTGCAAATCGAGTCACACTGAACCCTCCTAATAGCTAGCCCCCATCCCAAAAACAACAAACACCATTAATAAACCCTTATAAACCACCCAAACAAACAACAAACCATTTTTCCCCCCTAGTATGGGCGACAGAAAAGGACACATAGCGCAACAGAGAAAGTACCGCAAGGGAAAGCTGAAAGAGAAATGAAAAAACTTAGTAAAGAGATAAAAAGTAGAGACACCCCCTCGTACCTTTTGCATCATGATTTAGCTAGTAACCCTCGAGCAAAATGTATTTTAGTTCGAACCCCCGAAACTAAGCGAGCTACTTCAAGACAGCCTATTTTAGGGCAAACCCGTCTCTGTGGCAAAAGAGTGGAAAGATCTTCAAGTAGAGGTGACAGACCTACCGAGCTTAGTTATAGCTGGTTGCCTACAAAAAGAATAAAAGTTCAACCTTTATTTTTCTTACTTTAAAATTGCATATGCTTCTAAGTAACAAAAAGAAAATTAAAGAGCTATTCAAGGGGGGAACAGCCCCCTTGAAAAAAGATACAACTTTAATTAGAAGGCTAAAGATTAAATATATTTCAGGCACAATACCTTGGTGGGCCTAAAAGCAGCCATCCACACAGAAAGCGTTAAAGCTCAAGTATTTTACCTATCCCTAATTCCAAAAACACAATCTTAAGCCCCTTCTACTAGTAGTAGGCCTTTTCATGCAACCATGAAAAGAGACACTGCTAAGATGAGTAATAAGAGGAATGCTCCTCTCCCAAACACCTGCATAACTCAGAACGAACCCCCACTGAAAATTAACGCCCCCAACTATAGAGGGTCCTGGAACAACCCAGAATAAACTAGAAAACTCCCCAAAAAATAGCGTTAACCCTACACAGGTGTGTTTAAGGAAAGACTAAAAGAAAAAGAAGGAACTCGGCAAACACTGGCCTCGCCTGTTTACCAAAAACATCGCCTCTTGCAACAAACGTATAAGAGGTCCCGCCTGCCCTGTGACTAATTAGTTTAACGGCCGCGGTATTTTGACCGTGCGAAGGTAGCGTAATCACTTGTCTTTTAAATGAAGACCTGTATGAATGGCACAACGAGGGCTAAACTGTCTCCTTTTTCCAGTCAATGAAATTAATCTTCCCGTGCAGAAGCGAGAATATAACCATAAGACGAGAAGACCCTATGGAGCTTAAGACACAAGACAGCCCATGTAAAACACCTCACTAAACAGAATTAACTAAATGGTTCCTGTCCCTTTGTCTTTGGTTGGGGCGACCGCGGGGAAACAAACATCCCCCATGTGGAATGGGCCCTCCCCCCAAAGCCAGAGCAACAGCTCTAGCTAACAGAACATCTGACCTACAAGATCCGGCAAGGCCGATCAACGGACCGAGTTACCCTAGGGATAACAGCGCAATCCCCTTTTAGAGCCCATATCGACAAGGGGGTTTACGACCTCGATGTTGGATCAGGACATCCTAATGGTGCAGCCGCTATTAAGGGTTCGTTTGTTCAACGATTAAAGTCCTACGTGATCTGAGTTCAGACCGGAGAAATCCAGGTCAGTTTCTATCTATGAATGTTTTTTTCTAGTACGAAAGGACCGAAAAAAAGAAGCCCATGCTACAAGTACGCCTCTTCCTTACCTAAGGAAAACAACTAAACTAGGTAAAAGGACATACTAAGCCCACCTTAGAAAAGGGCAAGTTAAGGTGGCAGAGCCCGGAGAAATGCAAAAGGCCTAAGCCCTTTAAACAGAGGTTCAAGTCCTCTCCCTAACTAATGCTTCACACAATTCTAACACACCTTCTTAACCCTCTTGCATTTATTGTTCCTGTCCTTTTAGCTGTAGCATTCCTCACTCTCCTTGAACGTAAAGTTTTAGGATATATGCAACTACGAAAAGGACCAAATGTTGTTGGACCTTATGGTCTTTTACAACCAATTGCAGATGGAGTAAAACTTTTTATTAAAGAACCAGTACGCCCTTCCACTTCTTCCCCAATACTCTTTTTACTTGCCCCTATATTGGCCCTAACTCTTGCCCTCACCCTCTGAGCACCAATTCCTTTCCCTCACCCTGTTGTAGACCTTAACCTAAGCATCCTCTTTATCTTAGCCCTCTCTAGCTTAGCAGTCTATTCAATTTTAGGCTCTGGATGGGCCTCCAACTCAAAGTATGCTCTTATTGGTGCACTACGAGCAGTTGCACAAACAATTTCATATGAAGTAAGCCTTGGACTTATTTTATTGAGTATCATTATTTTCACAGGAGGCTTTACTCTTCAAACTTTTAACATTACCCAAGAAAGCACTTGACTCCTACTCCCAGCATGACCCCTTGCAGCCATATGATACATTTCCACACTAGCAGAAACTAACCGAGCACCTTTTGACCTAACGGAAGGAGAATCCGAACTAGTTTCAGGCTTTAATGTAGAATATGCTGGGGGACCCTTTGCTCTTTTTTTTCTTGCAGAATATGCAAACATTCTATTAATAAATACTCTTTCTGCCACCCTCTTTATAGGAGCATATCACCTCCCCCACTTCCCTGAGATCACAGCCATCAACCTTATAATTAAAGCAGCCTTGCTCTCAGTTCTCTTTCTATGAGTTCGAGCATCCTACCCTCGATTCCGCTATGACCAACTTATACATCTTATTTGAAAAAATTTTCTTCCCTTAACCCTCGCTCTTGTCATTTGACACTTCTCCCTCCCCCTAGCACTTGCAGGTTTACCCCCTCAACTATACTAGGAGCCGTGCCTGAATTAAAGGGCCACTTTGATAGAGTGAATAATGGGGGTTAAAATCCCCCCGCCTCCTTAGAAAGAAGGGACTTGAACCCTAGCTGAAGAGATCAAAACTCTTAGTGCTTCCACTACACCACTTCCTAGTAAAGTCAGCTAAATAAGCTTTTGGGCCCATACCCCAAACATGTTGGTTAAACCCCTTCCTTTGCTAATGAACCCCTACATCTCCCTCCTACTTTTTTTTGGCCTAATACTAGGAACTACTATTACCATTACCAGCTCCCACTGGCTCCTTGCATGAATAGGCCTAGAAATTAATACTCTCGCCATTATCCCACTAATAGCTCAACAACACCACCCCCGAGCAATCGAAGCCACCACTAAATATTTTTTAACACAAGCAACTGCAGCTGCCACCCTTCTCTTTGCTAGCATCACAAATGCATGACTAACAGGACAATGGGACCTCCAACTAATAACCCACCCTATTCCTACCACTATAATTATTCTTGCCCTTTCCCTAAAAATTGGTTTAGCCCCCCTACACACTTGACTCCCAGAAGTCCTACAAGGCTTAAACCTAACCACAGGACTGATTCTTTCCACCTGACAAAAATTAGCCCCTTTTGCACTACTTCTGCAAATTCCTGCAGCCAACCAAGAACTGCTCATTTTACTAGGCCTCACCTCCACCCTCGTAGGGGGATGAGGAGGCCTAAACCAAACACAACTACGAAAAATTCTTGCTTACTCCTCCATTGCTCACCTTGGCTGAATACTAGTCATTCTCCAATTTGCCCCTTCCTTGACCCTCCTTGCACTAGTCACATACCTTATTATAACCTCCTCAGCCTTTCTTACATTTAATTTTAATAATGCCACCAATATAAACTCTTTAGCAACAACATGAGCCAAAGCACCCCTAATAACAGCCCTTACCCCCCTCCTTCTTCTTTCCCTAGGAGGCCTCCCCCCTATAACAGGCTTTATGCCAAAATGACTCATCCTTCAAGAACTCACCAAACAAGACTTACCCATAACTGCAACCTTCGCAGCTTTAACTGCCCTTTTAAGCCTATACTTCTACCTCCGAATATCCTATGCTGTCACCCTTACTATTGCCCCCAACAACCTGGCTGGCCTAACCCCCTGACGATTTTTCTCACCCTCCTTCTCTTTTATCCTCTCTTTAGCTACATTGTCTGCCCTCCTCCTACTTCCTTTAACCCCAGCAATCATAGCCATCCTAAACTTTTAGGAAGAGACTTAGGATAATACTAGACCAAAGGCCTTCAAAGCCTTAAGTGAGAGTGAAAATCTCTCAGCCTCTGAAATAAGACTTGCGGGACACTAACCCCCATCTTCTACGTGCAAAGCAGACACTTTAATTAAGCTAAAGCCTTCCTAGGCGGGAAGGCCTCGATCCTACAAACTCTTAGTTAACAGCTAAGCGCCCAAACCAGCGAGCATCCGCCTACCTTTCCCCCGCCAGACGGGCAAAATGGCGGGGGAAAGCCCCGGCAGACGTCAATCTGCTACTTAAGATTTGCAATCTTACATGTTAACACCTCAAAGCTTGGTAAAAAGAGGACTCAAACCTCTGTGCATGGGGCTACAATCCACCGCTTAAACACTCAGCCATCTTACCTGTGGCAATCACACGTTGATTCTTCTCGACTAACCATAAAGACATTGGCACCCTCTATCTTGTATTTGGTGCCTGAGCCGGAATAGTTGGAACAGCCCTCAGCCTATTAATTCGGGCAGAGCTAAGCCAACCTGGAGCGCTCTTAGGAGACGACCAAATTTATAATGTCATTGTAACAGCTCATGCCTTTGTAATGATTTTCTTTATAGTAATACCAATTATAATTGGGGGATTTGGGAACTGATTAATCCCTCTAATAATTGGAGCCCCTGATATAGCCTTCCCTCGAATAAATAATATGAGCTTTTGACTTCTCCCCCCTTCTTTTCTTCTCCTTCTAGCATCTTCTGGAGTTGAGGCTGGGGCAGGAACCGGATGAACTGTTTATCCCCCCCTTGCAGGGAATCTTGCACATGCTGGGGCCTCTGTAGACCTCACAATCTTTTCTTTACACCTTGCAGGAATTTCTTCTATTTTAGGCGCAATTAATTTTATCACAACAATCTTAAACATAAAACCACCTGCAATTTCACAGTATCAAACACCTCTTTTTGTTTGAGCCGTTCTAATTACTGCTGTCCTTCTTCTTCTTTCACTACCTGTTCTAGCAGCAGGCATCACTATACTCTTAACAGACCGAAACCTAAATACAACCTTTTTTGACCCGGCAGGGGGAGGAGACCCAATCCTTTATCAACATTTATTTTGATTTTTTGGACACCCAGAAGTCTACATTTTAATTTTACCAGGCTTTGGTATGATTTCCCATATTGTAGCATATTATGCTGGCAAAAAAGAACCATTTGGCTATATAGGAATAGTTTGAGCCATAATAGCCATTGGCTTATTAGGCTTTATTGTATGAGCCCACCACATGTTTACAGTAGGGATAGATGTAGATACTCGAGCTTATTTTACTTCTGCTACAATAATTATTGCTATCCCTACAGGGGTAAAAGTTTTTAGCTGACTTGCCACCCTCCATGGAGGAGCAATTAAGTGAGAAACCCCACTTCTTTGATCCCTAGGCTTTATTTTTCTTTTCACTGTAGGGGGCCTAACTGGCATTGTGTTAGCTAACTCCTCTTTAGATATTACACTCCATGACACTTACTACGTAGTTGCTCACTTCCACTATGTATTATCCATAGGTGCTGTCTTTGCCATCATGGCAGGATTCGTACACTGATTCCCTCTACTTACTGGATATACACTACACACCACTTGATCCAAAATCCATTTTGGAGTAATGTTTGTTGGAGTAAATTTAACCTTTTTCCCACAACACTTCTTAGGCTTAGCAGGAATGCCCCGCCGATATTCAGACTACCCTGATGCCTACACCCTTTGAAATACAGTATCTTCTCTTGGCTCTCTGATCTCTCTTACAGCTGTAATTATGTTTCTTTTCATCTTATGAGAAGCTTTTGCTGCTAAACGAGTTGTTTCTTCTGTAGAACTCACTGCAACAAACATCGAATGACTTCATGGCTGCCCCCCTCCCTATCACACATTTGAAGAGCCTGCTTTTGTTCAAGTACAGTCTACCCACTAACGAGAAAGGAAGGAATCGAACCTCCATAAACTGGTTTCAAGCCAGCCACATCACCACTCTGTCACTTTCTTAATAAGATACTAGTAAAATGAGCTATTACACTACTTTGTCAAGGCAGAATTGTGGGTTAGAACCCCACGTATCTTACTAATGGCCTACCCCTCACAACTAGGATTCCAAGATGCAGCATCACCTGTAATAGAAGAGCTTCTTCATTTTCATGACCATGCCCTAATAATTGTTTTTCTTATTAGCACCCTTGTACTTTACATTATTGTAGCAATAGTTTCAACCAAACTAACTAACATATACCTTCTTGACTCACAAGAAATTGAAATTATCTGAACAATTCTACCAGCTATTATTCTTATCTTAATTGCCCTCCCCTCCCTACGTATTTTATACCTAATAGACGAGATTAACAACCCCCACTTGACAGTAAAAGCTATTGGACACCAATGATACTGAAGTTATGAATACACAGACTACCAAGAAATTGCCTTTGACTCATATATAGTTCCTACACAAGACCTAGCCCCTGGACAATTTCGTCTCCTAGAAGTAGATCACCGAATGGTTGTTCCAACAGAAGCCCCTGTTCGAGTACTAGTCACTGCAGAAGATGTCTTACACTCATGAGCTGTCCCTGCCCTTGGTGTCAAAATAGATGCTGTACCAGGCCGCCTAAACCAAACAGCCTTTATTACCTCCCGCCCAGGAGTGTTTTATGGCCAATGTTCAGAAATCTGTGGTGCAAATCATAGCTTTATACCTATTGTTGTAGAAGCCGTTCCTTTAAAATACTTCCAAGACTGATCTACCCTAATACTTGAAGACGCCTCACTAGGAAGCTAAACTGGATTAAAGCATCAGCCTTTTAAGCTGAAAATTGGTGACCTCCACCCACCTCTAGTGACATGCCCCAGTTAAACCCCTCCCCATGGTTTGCTATTCTAGTCTTTTCATGACTTGTTTTTCTTACAATTATTGTTCCAAAAACCCTAAACCACACATTCCCAAATGAACCCTCACTTCAAAAAACTCAAACCCCTAAAACAGACTCCTGATCTTGACCATGATAACTAGCTTTTTTGATCAGTTTATAAGCCCCATTTATTTAGGCATCCCTCTAATAGCTCTTGCTTTTATTCTTCCCTGACTTCTTTTTCCTTCCCCTGCCCCCCGCTGACTAAACAATCGCCTTCTAACCTTACAAAGCTGATTCATTAACCGATTTACAGCCCAACTTCTAGCCCCCATAAATATTGGAGGCCACAAATGAGCTTTAGTTCTAACATCCCTCATAATCTTTCTAATTACCCTAAATATGTTAGGACTTCTACCTTATACATTTACCCCAACAACCCAACTTTCTTTAAATATAGGACTTGCAGTACCCCTATGATTAGCCACTGTTCTAATTGGGCTACGAAATCAGCCCACTGCTGCTCTTGGACACCTACTCCCTGAAGGCACCCCAGGCCCCCTTATTCCTGTCCTTATCATCATTGAAACAATTAGCCTTTTTATTCGCCCTTTAGCCTTAGGTGTGCGACTAACAGCCAACCTCACAGCAGGACATCTTTTAATACAACTCATCGCAACAGCTGCTTTCGTTCTACTCCCCATTATGCCAACAGTAGCAGGCCTTACAGCTATTGTTCTTTTTTTACTCACAATTTTAGAAGTAGCAGTTGCTATAATTCAAGCATATGTATTTGTACTTTTAATAAGCCTCTATCTTCAAGAAAACGTTTAATGGCCCACCAAGCACATGCATATCACATAGTAGACCCCAGCCCATGACCCCTCACAGGAGCCGTTGCCGCCCTTTTAATAACCTCTGGCCTTGCCATCTGATTTCACTACAACACAATGACCCTCATTGGTATTGGCACCATCCTCCTTTTATTGACAATATACCAATGATGACGAGATATTATCCGAGAAGGGACATATCAAGGACACCATACACCCCCCGTCCAAAAAGGACTCCGTTATGGTATAATTCTTTTTATCACCTCAGAAGTTTTCTTTTTTCTTGGATTTTTCTGAGCCTTCTTCCATGCAAGCTTAGCCCCCACCCCTGAAATCGGAGGATGCTGACCCCCCACTGGTATTACTGCTCTTGACCCCTTTAGTGTTCCCCTCCTTAACACGGCTGTTCTATTAGCTTCTGGTGTAACTGTCACATGAGCACATCACAGCATTATAGAAGGAGAACGAAAACAAGCTATTCAAAGCCTTGCCCTAACAATTCTTCTTGGAGGATACTTCACTTTTCTTCAAGCCATAGAATACTACGAAGCCCCCTTTACAATTGCAGACGGAGTATACGGTTCTACCTTCTTTGTCGCCACAGGCTTCCACGGCCTTCATGTTATTATTGGCACAACTTTTCTTGCTATTTGCCTCCTCCGACAAATTAATTATCACTTTACAATTGAACACCATTTCGGATTTGAAGCAGCAGCATGATACTGACACTTTGTAGATGTCGTTTGACTATTCCTTTATATCTCTATCTACTGATGAGGCTCATATCTTTCTAGTACAAACAATATAAGTGACTTCCAATCACCCGATCTTGGTTAAACTCCAAGGAAAGATAATGAACCTAATTACCACTATTATATTTATTGCCATTGCCCTTTCAGCTATTTTAGCAATTGTTTCTTTCTGACTTCCCTTAATTCTGCCAGACCAAGAAAAAGTCTCCCCTTATGAGTGTGGCTTTGACCCCCTTGGCTCTGCTCGCCTCCCATTTTCTATACGCTTTTTTTTAGTAGCCATCCTTTTTCTTTTATTTGACCTTGAAATTGCTTTACTTTTACCACTCCCCTGAGGAGACCAACTGCCATATCCCCTTACTTCTTTTTTCTGAGCAGCCCTTCTTCTTCTATTACTGACACTTGGCCTAGTCTATGAATGAATTCAAGGCGGTCTTGAATGAGCCGAATAGGCGTTTATTTTAAATAAAATATTTGATTTCGGCTCAAAAGCTCGTGGTTAAAGTCCACAAACACCTAATGACTATTACGCACTTTGCTTTCTCAACAGCTTTTATGCTCGGCTTAGCAGGCCTAGCATTTCATCGTGCCCACCTTCTCTCTGCTTTATTGTGCTTAGAAGGGATAATGCTCTCCCTCTTTCTTGCTCTTTCCTTATGAACCCTTGAACTAAATACAACAAACTTTTCAGCTTCCCCAATACTTCTACTTGCTTTTTCTGCTTGTGAAGCAAGTGCAGGCCTTGCACTTTTAGTTGCCACAGCTCGTACCCACGGTAATGACCGTTTACAAAACTTCAACCTTTTACAATGCTAAAAATTCTTATTCCAACAATTATGCTTATCCCAACCACTTGGCTTACCCCAGCTAAAATACTCTGACCTACAACCCTAGCTCACAGCCTTTTTGTGGCTTTTTTTAGCCTCTCTTGATTTAACACCCCAAATGAAACAGGATGAACTCTCATAAATAACTTTTTAGCCTTAGACCCACTTTCTACCCCCCTTTTGATTTTAACTTGTTGACTCCTCCCCCTTATAATCCTTGCAAGCCAAAACCACACTGCTACAGAGCCCATTAATCGACAACGAATATTTTTAACCCTCCTAATCTTCCTCCAAATCTTCCTAATCATGGCCTTCTCAGCTACAGAAATACTTTTGTTCTATGTTATATTTGAAGCCACACTTGTCCCTACCCTAATTCTCATCACTCGCTGAGGCAATCAAGCAGAACGTCTTAATGCTGGAACATACTTTTTATTTTATACACTAGCAGGCTCCCTACCACTTTTAGTGGCCCTCCTAATCCTACAAAACACAACTGGCACCCTATCTCTCTTGGCCCTCCCTTATACCACCACTTTCCCAATAACAACAGTGGCAGACAAACTATGGTGGGCAGGATGTTTACTAGCCTTCCTTGTTAAAATACCCCTTTATGGAATACACTTATGATTACCAAAAGCTCATGTTGAAGCTCCCATTGCTGGATCCATAGTACTTGCTGCCGTCCTCCTTAAATTAGGAGGCTACGGCATAATGCGTATAATAATCATACTAGAGCCTCTTACTAAAACACTAAGTTACCCTTTTATTGTCCTTGCACTATGAGGCATTATCATGACAGGCTCCATTTGCTTACGCCAAACTGACCTAAAATCCCTCATTGCTTATTCTTCTGTAGGACATATAGGCCTTGTAGTAGGAGGCATTTTAATTCAAACTCCTTGAGGCTTTACTGGCGCCCTTATCTTGATGATTGCACATGGCCTAACTTCTTCTGCTCTCTTCTGCTTAGCTAACACAAATTATGAACGAACCCACACCCGAACAATACTTCTTGCACGAGGTATGCAAATAATCCTCCCCCTTATAACCTCATGATGATTCATTGCAAGCTTAGCAAACCTTGCTCTCCCCCCTCTTCCAAACCTCATAGGAGAACTAATAATCATTACATCCCTCTTTAATTGATCCTGAGTAACAATTCTCTTAACAGGAGTAGGCACACTCATTACTGCCGGCTACTCCTTATATATATTTTTAATGACACAACGTGGACCTGTCCCCCAACACATTATTGCTCTCGACCCCTCCCACACACGAGAACACCTCTTACTAGCCTTACATCTTATCCCCCTACTACTACTCATTACTAATCCTAGCCTAATTTGAGGCTGAACTGCTTGTAGATATAGTTTAACAAAAACATTAGATTGTGATTCTAAAAACAAGGGTTAAAACCCCCTTATCCACCGAGAAAGGCTTGCCAGCAACAAAGACTGCTAACCCTTGTACCCTCGGTTGAATTCCGAAGCTCTCTCGCCATGCTTTTAAAGGATAACAGCTCATCCACTGGTCTTAGGAACCAAAAACTCTTGGTGCAAATCCAAGTAAAAGCTATGCACCCTACACCCCTCATAATAACAACCAGCCTTATTCTCATCTTTACTCTACTTGTTTATCCTATCCTTACAACATTTTCCCCCACTCCTAAAATACCAACTTGAGCCCTCATACAAGTAAAAACAGCTATTAAACTCGCTTTTTTTGTAAGCCTCCTCCCTCTATTTCTTTTCCTCACAGAAGGAACAGAGACTGTAATCACCAACTGAAACTGGCTAAACACAACAATATTTGATGTGAACATCAGCTTTAAATTTGACTTCTATTCGGTTATTTTTACCCCCATTGCACTCTATGTTTCCTGGTCCATTTTAGAATTTGCATCCTGATACATACATTCAGACCCAAACATAAACCGATTTTTTAAATACCTCCTAGTCTTCCTAATTGCCATAATCATCCTTGTTACTGCCAACAACATATTTCAAATCTTTATTGGGTGAGAAGGTGTTGGCATTATATCTTTTTTACTTATTGGTTGATGATATGCCCGAGCCGATGCAAATACAGCGGCCCTTCAAGCAGTGCTCTATAACCGAGTAGGGGACATTGGACTAATCTTTGCCATAGCTTGAATAGCCGCAAACCTAAACTCCTGAGAAATACAACAAATTTTTACTACAGCACAAACACTGGACCTCACTTTCCCACTTCTTGGCCTAATCCTTGCTGCCACTGGCAAATCAGCCCAATTTGGCCTTCACCCTTGATTGCCCTCTGCTATAGAGGGTCCTACACCGGTCTCTGCCCTACTACACTCAAGCACCATAGTTGTTGCAGGCATTTTTTTACTTGTACGCATGAGCCCGCTAATAGAGAATAATCCCTTAATTCTCACAACCTGCCTTTGCTTAGGAGCCCTCACAACACTATTTACAGCCACCTGTGCCCTAACCCAAAATGACATTAAAAAAATTGTAGCCTTCTCTACCTCTAGCCAGCTTGGCCTAATGATAGTTACAATTGGTCTTAACCAACCACAACTGGCTTTCTTACACATTTGCACCCATGCCTTCTTTAAAGCCATGCTCTTTCTTTGCTCTGGCTCTGTAATTCATAGCTTAAATGATGAACAAGATATTCGAAAAATAGGAGGCATGCATCACTTAGCCCCCTTTACTTCTTCATGCCTTACAATTGGAAGCCTTGCTTTAACAGGAACCCCCTTTCTAGCTGGCTTTTTTTCTAAAGATGCTATTATTGAAGCCCTAAATGTTTCACACCTCAATGCCTGAGCCCTCACACTAACCCTTCTTGCTACTTCTTTTACTGCTATTTATAGTCTACGTGTTATCTTCTTTGTAACCATGGGCTATCCTCGATTTAATGCCTTCTCCCCTATCAATGAAAACAACAAAACAGTAATTAACCCTATTAAACGTCTTGCATGAGGAAGCATTATTGCAGGCCTACTTATTACATCAAATATTGTCCTCCCCAAAACCCCTGTCATAACCATGCCCCTCCTTCTTAAACTAGCAGCCCTCTCTGTCACAATTCTAGGGCTTTTAATCGCCCTAGAACTTGCCAATCTTACAAACAAACAATTTAAATTAACACCAAAACTTTCAACACATCACTTCTCAAATATATTAGGATTTTACCCTGCATTAATACACCGCCTACCCCCTCAATTAAACCTTTTATTGGGACAATACATAGCCACACAAATAATTGACCAAACATGACTTGACAAAACAGGACCAAAAGCCATTTATACCTCAAACCTCCCCCTTATTACAACTACAAGCAACACCCAGCAAGGAATAATTAAAACCTTTCTTTCTCTCTTTTTTCTTACTTTTGTACTAGCACTTTTTTTACTAAATAATTAAACAGCCCGAAGAGCCCCCCGACTCGCCCCTCGACATACTTCCAAAACCACAAATAAAGTTAATAACAGAACTCCCCCACTTAACACAAGCATCCCCCCACCAAAAGAATATATTAATGCAACACCTCCCATATCCCCCCGCACTAAAGCAAATTCAACCACCTCATCTGATGCAAACCACAAACCACCAAATCAGCCACTTGAAAAAATACCAACCCCTGCTAAAATAATCCCTACGTACCCCACAACATTAAACAACACTGCCCGACTTCCCAAAGTCTCTGGATAAGGTTCAGCAGCTAATGCTGCAGAATAAGCAAATACCACTAACATCCCTCCTAAATAAATTAAAAAAAGAACAAGAGATAAAAAGGGGGCACCATGCCCCATTAATAAACCACAACCCATGCCTGACACAACAACTAAACCTAAAGCTCCAAAATAAGGAGAAGGATTAGAAGCTACTACAACTAAACCCAAAACAAGACCCACCATAAAAATACACATGATATAAAACATCATTCCTGCCAGGATTTTAACCAGGACTAATGGCTTGAAAAACCACCGTTGTAATTCAACTACAAGAAACCTTAATGACCAGCCTACGAAAAACCCACCCCCTCCTAAAAATTGCAAATCATGCACTAGTAGACCTTCCTGCCCCATCAAATATTTCTGCTTGATGAAACTTTGGCTCTCTCTTAGGCCTCTGCCTAATTGCTCAAATCCTCACAGGACTCTTTCTTGCAATACACTACACTTCTGACATTGCCACAGCTTTTTCCTCTGTCGCCCATATCTGCCGTGATGTTAATTTTGGATGACTTATCCGAAATATACATGCTAATGGTGCCTCCTTCTTCTTTATCTGTATCTATATACACATTGGCCGAGGACTTTATTATGGCTCCTACCTTTATAAAGAAACCTGAACCATTGGTGTAATTCTTCTTTTACTTGTAATAATGACCGCATTCGTAGGATATGTTCTTCCTTGAGGTCAAATATCTTTCTGAGGAGCCACAGTAATTACAAACCTTCTTTCTGCCGTACCTTATGTAGGGGGTACCCTTGTTCAATGAATTTGGGGTGGCTTTTCAGTAGACAACGCAACCCTCACCCGCTTCTTTGCATTTCACTTCCTTTTCCCTTTTGTTATTCTTGCTGCTACTCTTCTTCACCTTCTTTTTCTACATGAAACTGGCTCCAACAACCCGGCCGGCCTTAACTCCGATGCTGACAAAATCCCCTTCCACCCCTACTTCTCCTACAAAGACCTTCTTGGTTTTGCTCTTATACTACTAGCCCTTGCTTCCCTTGCCCTCTTTTCACCAAACTACCTTGGAGACCCAGACAATTTTACCCCCGCAAATCCACTCGTCACTCCCCCCCATATTAAACCAGAATGATACTTTCTCTTTGCTTATGCCATCCTACGCTCCATCCCTAATAAACTAGGGGGAGTGTTAGCCCTCCTAGCCTCAATTTTAGTACTTCTACTAGTGCCTCTTCTACACACATCTAAACAACGAAGCCTAACTTTTCGTCCCATCTCACAATTCCTTTTCTGAACCCTTGTAGCAGATGTTCTTATTCTTACTTGAATTGGAGGAATACCCGTAGAACACCCCTACATCATTATTGGACAAGTTGCATCTTTTATTTATTTCTCCATCTTTCTTGGCTTTTTCCCAATAGCTGGCTGATTAGAAAATAAACTTCTGAAAATAAACTGCACTAGTAGCTCAGCGCCAGAGCGCCGGTCTTGTAAACCGGCGGCCGGAGGCTAAAATCCTCCCTACTGCTTCAAAGAAAGGAGATTTTAACTCCCACCCCTAGCTCCCAAAGCTAGCATTCTGAATTTAACTATTCTTTGTAAAGACATATATGTATTTACACCATACATCTATATTAACCATATAAATAATGCAATAGGACATATATGTATAATACCCATAAATAGAATTACCCCATTAATACATCAACATTACTTGAAGACAAACTAAGTACATAAAAAGATATTAACATAAATAGGTATTAAACAATTTTTCCCAAGTATTTTAAACAATAATTGAATAAGACCCAATTAAAGTTTAAATACATGCATATAATTTATTATTAATATATTTTTATCATACATATATGGAGAGGGATGACATTACTTTTAAGCATAGTAATGTCGTTTAATGATGGTGAGGGACAATTATTTGTGGGGGTTTCACAATATGAATTATTCCTGGCATTTGGCTCTACATCTCAAGTCCAATACTTGCTCTACTTCCCCACACTTTCACTGGCCCTGGCATAAGTTATTGGTGGGGTTCATATACAGCTGTGATTCCACATGCTTGCGCGTTCATTCCACCGGGCATGGTTATTTTTTTTTTTTTCCTTTCATTTAGCATTTCACAGTGCAGCGCGAAGGTTAACAGACAAGGGTGAACATTTCCTTGCATTGTATGACATACCTGCATGCATTAAAATTTAAATAGAAGAATTGCATAACTGATATCATGAGCATAAATAACTAGTGGTTTCTCCTAAAAGGTCTAAGATTACCCCCTTCGTTTTTGGGCAAAACCCCCCCACCCCCCTAATCTCGTAAGCTACTATTTATCCTGAAAACCCCCCGGAAACAGGAAAGCCTCGAGCTAGGTGTTTGAGCCCCCAAAACGCATCTATTTACATTATTAAAATGGTAATTTTT